CGAATTTTTAATCCAATTTAATCCAATGACTATTCATTTATTCTATTATTCTATTTTTATGCAAACAAATAAGGGAAAAGAAAACTTTATGGAAAGATGGTGGTTTAATTCGATGTTGTGTAAGAAAGAGTTAGGACCCAGGTGTGGGCTAAATAAATCAATGAACAATCCCGGTCCTAGTGAAAATACCAGTAAAAGTGAAGATTCGCATCGAAAGGGTACATCGAAAAATATTGAGAGTTGGGGAGGCGTTGATTTTTTATTAGGCGAAAAAGATATTCGAAATTGCATCTCCGATGACACCTTTTTAGTTAATGATAGTAATGGAGACAATTATTCAATATATTTTGATATTGAAAATAAAATTTTTGAAATTGACAACAATCATTCTTTTCTGAGTGAACTTTCTAGTTCTTTTTATAGTTATCAGAATTCTAGTTATATGTCTGATACTCAATATAGTTGGAATAATCATATTTATAATCGCATTGGCAGTTATCTTCAGTCTCAAATCTGTATCCATACTTCGACAGAGAGTTACATTTATAGGGCCATTTGCAGTGAAAGTAGAAATAATAGTGAAAAGGCAGGTTTTAATATACAAACCTGCACAAAGGGTAGTGATTTAACTGATTTAACTATAGGAGAAAGTTCTAATGATCTCGATATAACAGGAGAAAGTTCTAATGATCTTGATGTAACTCAAAAATATAGGCATTTGTGGGTTCAATGCGAAAGTTGTTATGGATTAAATTATAAGAAATTTTTGAAATCAAAAATGAATATTTGTGAACATTGTGGATATCATTTGAAAATGAGTAGTTCAGATAGAATTGAACTTTTGATCGATCCTGGTACCTGGGATCCTATGGATGAAGACATGGTTTCTCTGGATCCCATTGAATTTCATTCGGAGGAAGAACCCTATAAGGATCGCATTGATTCTTATCAAAGAAATACAGGATTAACTGAGGCTATTCAAACAGGCATAGGCTACATAAATGGCATTTCCGTAGCAGTTGGGGTTATGGATTTTCAATTTATGGGGGGTAGTATGGGATCCGTAGTTGGGGAAAAAATCACCCGTTTGGTTGAGTATGCTACCAATCAATTGCTACCTCTTGTTCTAGTGTGTGCTTCCGGGGGGGCGCGCATGCAAGAGGGAAGTTTGAGTTTGATGCAAATGGCTAAAATATCGTCTGCTTTATATGATTATCAATCAAATAAAAAGTTGTTTTATGTATCAATCCTTACATCTCCTACTACTGGTGGAGTGACGGCTAGTTTTGGTATGTTGGGTGATATCATCATTGCTGAACCCGACGCCTACATTGCATTTGCGGGTAAAAGGGTAATTGAACAAACATTGAATAAAACAGTACCAGAGGGTTCGCAATCGGCTGAATATTTATTCGAGAAGGGCTTATTTGACCTAATTGTATCGCGTAATCTTTTAAAAAGTGTTTTGGGTGAGTTATTTAAGTTCCACGCTTTCTTTCCTTTGAATCAAAATGGAATAGAGACGAAATAAAATAGAGTACTAAGCTCAATTGTTTGTAGCATTTGTAGCAAATGTGTAGTTAGTTTATCAGAATCAAATAAAAAGGAGAATTGTCTTTCGTCACAAATGAATTGTTTGATAATCTGTAAGAAATTTTTTTTTCTTAGTAAATTAAAATTCGAGGACAAGATGAAAAGACAAATACTTAATTCTACATTTCTTGCTCTTATTCTAGATACTCACTTAAATGTTTAGGTATAGATACTTCAATGGATAATTTTAATAATTGAAATTGAGCATTAAATAAGTACATATTCATAATAATGAACTTCGTTTGAATTAATTATTTTAATTCTTTTCTATTTTTCAAAATTCTAATTATTATAAGATATATTCCATTTTGAAATAATAATATAATAATAACATAACAGGTACAAACAATAAATCGAGGTACCCATTCTATGACAATTTTCAGCTTTCCCTCCATTTTTGTGCCTTTAGTAGGCCTAGTATTTCCGGCAATTGCAATGGCTTCTTTATCTTTTCATGTTCAAAGAAACAAGATTCTTTAGATTTGAAGTAACCCTATATCTATACCCTCCAATTGTTTCAAATTGTTTCAAAACGTTGATTTGTATCATAAAATAGATATTCATTTATTGAAATAGGGTATAATATGCGATTTTCGCCGAGCAAAAAAAAAGAACAGGCCCCCAGGTCCGCGGACACAAGATATATAGTCAATGGACGAGTCGTGTATTTAGAGGTATAGCGGGATTCTATGAGGTATGCTAGTTTTTTAGATCTAACCAATTTGATGACTTATTCCTAAGGTTCACATCAAACTAGTGCTAGTTGATGAGAGTTATTTCATAAATAAAAAAGTAAAGTCAAATTAATTTGAGGTAGTCTCTCAATTCAAATAAAATAGAATCAAATCAAGTATGAGTTGGCGATCAGAACATATATGGATAGAACTTATCGTAGGGTCTAGAAAAATGAGTAATTTCTGCTGGGCCTTTATCCTTTTTTTAGGTTCATTGGGATTCTTATTGGTTGGAACATCCAGTTACCTTGGACGAAATTGGATATCCTTTTTTACTTCTCATCCAATCATTTTTTTTTCGCAAGGGATTGTGATGTCTTTCTACGGACTCGCCGGTCTCTTTATTAGTTCCTATTTGTGGTGCACAATTTTTTGGAATGTAGGTAGTGGTTATGATCGATTCGATAGAAAGGAAGGCGTAATGTGTATTTTTCGTTGGGGATTCCCTGGAAAAAATCGTCGCATATTACGTCGATTCTTTATAAAAGATATTCAGTCCATTAGAATAGAAGTTAAAGAGAGTTTTTATGTTCGTCGTGTTCTTTATATAGACATCCGAGGGCGGGGGGCCATTCCCTTAACGCGTATTGATGATAATTTGACTCCAAAAGAAATTGAACAAAAAGCTACCGAATTGGCCTATTTCTTGCGTGTACCAATTGAAGTATTTTGATAACTAGTAGATTCCCACTTTACCAAGAGATAAAAACACAAGAATCCCCCCTTTCTAGAATAGAACTGAAAACAAAACTCTTCTTTTTATCATTTTTTGTTTTTGTTACTTGATGACCAACACAAAGTAAATTTCTCTACTCTTTCTAGATTCAAAGACTAACCAAAAAATCCTAAACAAAATAAAAAAGATTCATAGGTTCAATACCTTCTATAGAATAGACAACTCATAAGTAGAATAGACAACTCATAAGTGAAAGAAACATTTAATCACATAAAGTGGACGAGTGGGGTTGGTTGATTAACAATTCACAGAGTAAAAAATGGCAAAAAGGAAAGTATTTCCACCTCTGGTATATCTTGCATCTATAGTATTTTTGTCCTGGTGGCTTTCTCTCTCATTTAAAAAAAGTCTGGAATATTGGGTTACTAATTGGTGGCATATCGGTCAATCCGAAATTTGTTTGAATGAGATTCAAGAAAAGAGTATTCTAGAAAAATTCATAGAATTGGAGGAACTGTTCGTCTTCGACGAATTGATCGAAGAATACTCCGAAATAGGTCTACACAAGTTTCGTATAGGAATCCAACAAGAAACGATCCAACTAATTAAAATACACAATGAGGGTCGTATTCAGACGATTTCGAACTTCTCGACAAATATAATATGTTTTCTTATTTTAAGCGGGTATTCTATCATTCGTAATGAAGAACTTGCTATTCTTAACTCGTGGTCCCAGAAATTCCTATATAACTTAAGCGATACAGTCAAAGCTTTTTCTATTCTATTGTTAACGGACTTATGTATCGGATTTCATTCACCCCACGGTTGGGAATTAATGATTAGCTCTGTCTATAAAGATTTTGGATTTGTTCATAATGATCAAATTATATCTGGTCTTGTTTCCACCTTTCCAGTCATTCTTGATACAGCTTTTAAATATTTGGTTTTTCGTTATTTAAATCGAGTATCTCCGTCACTTGTAGTTATTTATAATTCAATGAATGACTGATAAAAAAATCCATTGATATTAATCTAATAAAATTTAAATTAGAGCTCTTGTTATTTTGTAGTTGTACATAAACAAAGTATTGAAAATCATACTTACTTTTTCTATTTTTAACCACCTTCGGGATTCATCTGATATTTATATTATTCTCCAGGAAAATATCATTCCAGTAAAATTAGTTAAGTAACTAACAGAATTGTGGATAAGGAACTATACTAGCAACTTACCCCCTTTATTGTAATTGTAGAAATTTTTGGATCAACTCTTAGACCATGGAAAATAGAAACACCCTTTCTTGGATAAAGGAACAGATTGCTCGTTCTATTTCCGTATCGCTTCTAATATATATCATAATCCACCCGGACATTTCAAAAGCATATCCCGTTTTTGCACAGCAAGGTTATGAAAATCCACGAGAAGCGACGGGGCGTATTGTATGTGCCAATTGTCATTTAGCTAATAAGCCCGTGGATATTGAGGTTCCGCAGGCGGTGCTTCCGGATACTGTATTTGAAGCAGTTGTTCGAATTCCTTATGATATACAACTGAAACAGGTTCTTGCTAATGGTAAAAAAGGGGGTTTGAATGTGGGGGCTGTTCTTATTTTACCGGAGGGTTTTGAATTAGCCCCTACTGATCGTATTTCTCCTGAGATGAAAGAAAAGATAGGCAATTTGTCTTTTCAGAGCTATCGCCCTAATAAAAAAAATATTCTTGTGGTAGGACCCGTTCCCGGCCAGAAATATACCGAAATAGTCTTTCCTATCCTTGCCCCTGATCCGACTAATAAGAAAGATGTTCACTTCTTAAAATATCCTATCTACATAGGCGGGAACCGGGGAAGGGGTCAGATTTATCCCGACGGGAGCAGGAGTAACAATACGGTTTATAATGCTACAACAGCAGGCATAGTAAGCAAAATAATCCGAAAAGAAAAGGGCGGATATGAAATAAACATAACAAATGCGGATGGGCGGCAAGTGGTTACTATTATTCCCCCAGGACCAGAACTTCTTGTTTCAGAGGGTGAATCGGTCAAATTGGATCAATCATTAACGAGTAATCCGAATGTAGGCGGATTTGGTCAGGGAGATGCAGAAATAGTACTTCAAGATCCATTACGTGTTCAAGGACTTTTATTCTTCTTGGCATCTGTTATTTTGTCACAAATCTTTTTAGTTCTTAAAAAGAAACAGTTTGAGAAGGTTCAATTGGCTGAAATGAATTTCTAGACTTGTAGATTTATAGACACCAAGTTCATCAAATTATTTTTGGTAATTATGTATGGATCAAAGATAAAAAAAAATGAAAATTTTAAAAACCAAGTTACTAGGGTAGATTAAAAAAACTTTTTTTTTTAGTTATACGAAAAAAAGATATGATTCCTAAGAACTCAACGGGATTCCCCTTTTTATTTGTCGGATTCTAGGGAAAAGTACCCGTTGAGTTCTTACGTTTTCATCTCTACGACTCAATTCGTTCGAGTACTACAGAGATGACCCCAATCCGGAATATGAACCATAAAAGAAAACGCCTATTAAACCGATCACAAGAATACCAGTTACAGTACCTATTATCCAAAGAGGAATCCTTCCAGTAGTATCGGCCATTTATCTCACTTCCCTCCACATTTCGTCAAGTGTTCGTGCTAGAGACAGAAACAGTCATCAATAATTATGAGATGAGATCCTTCCAAATGCGCTTAGAGAGTGCCTCGAATTCTTATGTATTCTCTTTTATTTTATTAATTGAAGAAATAATTGGAAAATAAAACAGCAAGTACAAAAATGAGTAATAAACCCCAGTAGAGGCTGGTACGATTCAATTCAACATTTTGTTCGTTTGGGTTTGATTGTGTCATAGCTCTATAATTTGTATGTAGGTTTATCGTTGGATGAACTGCATTGCTGATATTGATCCCAAAAAAAAGACGGTAGGTACAGCTAGACCGTGAACAGCCAACCACCGCACCGTAAAAATTGGATAAGTTCGATCTATAGTCATTTGGGCCTCCTAAAAGGATCTACTAAATTCAATTAAATTCAATAAGCTGTTCCAAAGAATCAAAACGGCCAGTTATTAATGGAATTCCTTGCCGGCTCTCTGTGAAATACTCGTTTGGCCGGGGGCTTCCAAACACATCATAAGCTAGGCCGGTGCTGACGAATAACCAACCCGCAATGAATAGGGAAGGTATAGTAATGCTATGAATGACCCAGTAGCGAATACTGGTAATAATATCAGCAAACGAGCGTTCTCCTGTGCTTCCAGACATGCTGAGCTCCACATATTCTTGTACAGTCAAGGGGGATCGATTCCATAAAAGATGAGATCAGCAAATGGAAATTCACTGAAATTTCTATTTTGTGAGATCGTCAATATTGTACCAAGGGCGTCTTTAGAGTATACCGAATCAGTATAACTATCCTTCTTCTGCTACAGCAACGCAATTTTAATTAGTATAGAAAGTAAGTGCTAAAAATTTTATTTTTTGTTTTGCTTCGTCTTTCTTGATGGAAAACACGGCTCCATTAAGATGTGAGGTCTATAAAATGTCTTTTGTAGTTGTAAAAGCCATTTTTGTTGATTTAAAATTTAAAGAATGGGTTAATTGTTCAGTCGATGAATCGATTTAATTTCCTATACTTTCCATTTTATCTATGTTAGCCATCTATAAGGATAGATGAATGCCCAACTTTCCATTAAAGTTATTGCTTCAATTGGTATTTTAACATATTCTACTAGTTTGTAAAAATAGAAACTTAAGTAAGGTAAGTGTTTTAGAAATAGATGTAAAAAAAAAGATTTCATTTAGTCCCCTTATGCTTACTATAACTAGTTATTTTGGTTTTCTACTCGTGGCTTTAACGATAACCTCCGCTCTGTTTATTGGTTTGAGCAAGATACAACTTATTTAAAATTCCTATTTGAAATGAAGAATTCAAAAAATGAAAACTTTCTTCGAGATTCCGTGTATTCTAGAGTTATTTACAGTTTCAATTGAGATTCATGACAATTCGGATTATTATTTAAGTATAGATACTCCCTCTTTTTTTTTTTTCAAACTAATTGAAATGATTGAAGTTTTTTTATTTGGAATTGTCTTAGGTCTAATTCCTATTACTTTAGCTGGATTATTCGTCACTGCATATTTACAATACAGGCGTGGGGATCAGTTAGACCTTTAATTAATTAAAATTAATTTTTTATTGTATTGGCCTTTTCCTGTCTTTAATCGACAGGAGATCAAATATTGGATAAGTTTACTGAATGCCTTTCAGTCGTCTAATTTTATCTAAGAAAAAAGAATCACGCTCTGTAGGATTTGAACCTACGACATCGGGTTTTGGAGACCCACGTTCTACCGAACTGAACTAAGAGCGCTTTTTTATCGAAATAGATAAGACTGTAAAGCAAAGATTTTGTCCACTTTGAATTGATCTTCGTCGATTCCTCGGTACTGCACCTTTGAGTAGTAGCAGTAAGTAATAGGTAGGGATGACAGGATTCGAACCCGTGACATTTTGTACCCAAAACAAACGCGCTACCAAACTGCGCCACATCCCTTTGCATTGTTCTACAGTGTCATTATATAGAATTTCTATCTTAGTTTCCATATCGTTATTTCCCTACACCATTTTTTGCTTATTTCGTCTTTTTTGTTCCATTACTAATAAATAATAGTAAAAGATTTGTATACAAGAATAAATCAGTATTTTTTATTTTCTCGTTATCTATTTTCTCAGCAAACGGGAGATTTTTTTAGTTATTTTAGAATTTTATGATAAGGTACTATTTTATTGACTTTTACTGGATCATTGGATAATAAAATAATTTTATAAAATAATAAAGGAATTCCATTTAAAATTTGAATTATATATTACGTGTATAACTATAGGGGTCTGGTCTTTAACGACCTATTCATATCTGTTTTATTTTTTACAATAAAAAAGGAGTATTTTCAATGCGAGATTTAAAAACATATCTCTCCGTGGCACCAGTACTAAGTACACTATGGTTTGGGGTTTTAGCAGGTCTATTAATAGAGATTAATCGTTTTTTTCCAGATGCACTAACATTCCCCTTTTTTTCATTCTAGTTAATAACATAGTAAGGAATGAAGAAGATTAAAGATAGAATCAAATATCTGTTATCTGTGACTAATCCCTCCTCCTATTTTTTCTTTTTTAGAATTCAAATAAGGAACTAACGGAGGAAAGGGAAAAAGTATCTTTAACATCTGGGAAATTGGGGGTTTAATTTTAATTTAATTTCAATCAATATTTCTAAAAATAATATTAAAGAATAGAAGTAGAATAGAAATGCAGATTGAAGGTCTAAGTAAAGAATATTAATATTATCCAAGATATTTAAATCAAAAAGGAAAGGGAGGTTCATGGCCAAGGGTAACGATGGTCGAGTAACGATGATTCTGGAATGTACGAGCTGTGCCCGAAACAACGTTATGTTATTGGGTATCAACGAGCATTTCCAGATATATTATTACTCAAAAGAACCGACACAATACACCTAATCGATTAGAATTGAGAAAGTTCTATTCGTATTGTTACAAGCATACAATTATAAAGAAATAGATCGAATTGAGTACTTGTATATTACTCAAGGGAAGGCAGTCGCATTCTATCTATTATATATCTATAATTCAAAATATAATCGAATAGAACAATTCTATATAATTCTATATAAAAATAAAAAAAAAATCCTATTTTCATTTTTAATTAAAATGAATTAAAATTAAGAAATAGAATTTTCGATAAAAAGAATAAAATTAAATAATAAAACAAACCATGGATAAATCCAAGCGACCTTTTCTTAAATCAAAACGACCTTTTCGTAGGCGTTTACCTCTTATTCAATCGGGGGATCAAATTTCTTATAGAAATATGAGTTTAATTAGTCGATTTATTAGCGAACAGGGAAAAATCTTATCGCGACGAGTGAATAGATTGACCTTGAAACAACAACGTTTAATTACTATGGCTATAAAACAAGCTCGTATTTTATCTTTGTTACCCTTTCTCAATAATCAGAAACAATTTGAAAGAGCCGAGTTAACCGATAGAACTACAGGTTTTAGAACCAGAATTAAAAGGGTTTATTCATGAATGATAATTTCAATCCAAACTCAAAGACAAGGTTGGTTCTTTTTCGCGAATCCAGATGTGTCATATGAAAAAAAAAGAATTTGAGAAAGTTTTTTATATTAAACATGTTCATTCATTTTGCCTACTTTTTTATCTTAATCATTTCTATTCTATCTTCCCGGAGACTGAACTCCGGGAAAACACGTTTACAATATTTCAGTAGATTAGAAAGAATCTACTTTATTTTGTGATCTCATTGGAAATCCTAAAAAAAGAATTCCTGTTTGATATGGCTATTTGTGCAAGTATTTTGCGATTCAGAATCAACTGTCTCTTGTACAGATCATGTATTAATCGGCTATAACTATAGAATATTCCACTCTCATGAATTATTGCGTTTATACGAGTGATCCACAGACGACGAAACTCTCTCTTTTTAATATCCCGATCCCGATTAGCTGAAAACAAAGCTCTTATTCTCTGTTGAGTAATAGTTCGAGTAAGCCTTGAATGAGCCCCTCGAAAGCTTGATGCAAATAAACGCATTTTTGTTCTACGTCTTCGAGCTATATATCCACGTCTAATTCTAGTCATTGAATAGATGAAACTTTCACGAATAACTAATTAATTTGTTCTCTTTCGGTTATTCTTTTAACACTTACTAATCTATTAATAACAAAACGGATTTTTCCAATGTATAAATTAGAAATTCTAATGGCTTTGGCTACTATAACCTTCCTAACCACGATTTTTTTATTTCAATGCGAACTAAGAAATAAATTTTATTTTTTTACAGGTGTCAAAAATATAGCAAATATAAAATGGATAAAGAAATAGTGTAGTGGGTTCCATCGTTTTTATGGTAACTTTTTAAACGGTGAGGTCTTCTCTATACACCGGAGCCTTCACTTCATTAAATTCGGGTTATTGGTAACTTGTATAGTTCACCCTCTTTTGCTCTACCCACGAATTATCCAGTAATAGTTCTTTCACAACAAAACCCATCTATACAGTAACGGTATTTAATTAGGAAAGTTAGCTAGGTAGCTGACCCTTTATAGTCCGTTCTTGACAGAGTAAGGTCATAATCTTTATGCTTAAAAAATTCCTCCGCTTAATGGATAATCATTTTATACCAATGGAGAATTGCTTCTCATCTTACATTGCGGTAATTTGATTTGAACCAATGGAAGCCATAAAATTCATACACAATGCAGGAATATGAAAGGTGTTTTTTGTTTCTTTGTTTTCGATAAATAAAAAAAAGAAAGAAAAAAGCCCCCTCCTCGATTTTATCCTATTTACCTTCCCGGTACATTTCATTATATGATCAAAACGAGTCGCGCATACACCCGAGTACATGTTCCTCGTCGTTGAGGACATCCCCTAAGAGCGGGGGATTTAGTGACATTTCTGATCGGCTGTCTTGTATTTCTAATAAGTTGTTTAATAGTTGGCATGTTGAATTGGATACATATATAGGCTGGTTTAGATTGATCTTAACCGGATGATTATGAATTATGTTTATTTCTTTTTAACTTAAAATAAATAGTAAGTTAATAAATATTCAACACAGTTAAAAAATTTCCAATCACGAATTTGCGTAAATTCCATGTTATTTTCATTTAACCGCTACAAGATCAACAATTCCATAAGCTTGTGCTTCTGTTGCTGACATAAAAACATCTCTTTCCATGTCTTCGGATACAATCCATAGGGATTTGCCCGTTTTTTGTCCATAAACCCTTGTAATAGTTTCACGCAGTTTCAACAGTTCTTCCGCTTCCAGGATAAACTCTCCCGTTTGTGCTTCATAAAACGAACTGGCAGGTTGATGGATCATTACCCTGATAATAGTATAGTAATAGAATTAAAAGGTTTTTCTAGCTTACATGATGAAGCGGATAGAAAATAACGATAAAGAATAGAAAAATATGAAAAAAAAAAATAAAATTGAACAACCGTACAAGCATTCCTCTTGCATATGCATACGGCTCTGCACTAAGATTAACCTAACTTGTCCTCTTTATTGAAAAAAGAAAGAGAAAACTAGAATATATCATACCCAGGTGGTTAAATGATCAAATAGCCATCCTTCCTTTAGGAATATGTATAAAATACTATGATGGCTCCGTTGCCTTCTATCTTAATTATCTTAATGTGATTTGTTTTGGATGTTATTTGGCAATCCCAAAGTTTCTTTTTGTTACAATCAAAGAAAAATATTTTTTTTGTGCATCTCTTTGATTCTTTTCTTTTGATAACATGAATATTGTTAAGAGCCTTTTAGTGTGATAATGTGAACAAAAAAGGTTTGTGACGCTAAACCCAACTCCCAATTATAAAATGGAGAAGACCTTTTAAAATGTCATACTACTCTCTCGATACATAATCTAAATCTAATGTTTTTCAAAAGAATCCAAAAATTTATAATATCGAATGCAAAGTGCCATGCTATTATTGCTTACTATTTCCTAGGGCGAAGACACATTCTTAATCTTAAAAAAATATCATTGGCGCCAAGCGTGAGGGAATGCTAAACGTTTGGTAATTTCCCCCCCGACCAGGATAAAAGATCCCATTGACGCGGCTAACCCCATGCATATTGTATGAACGTCTGGTCGCACAAATTGCATGGTATCATAAATAGCTACTCCGGGTATTACCCACCCGCCGGGAGAGTTTATAAACAAATAAAGATTCTTGTTATCATTTTCCATACTGAGATATATCATAAGACCAATAAGTTGATTTGAGATCTCGCTATCAACTGCTTGTCCTAAAAAAAGTAATCTTTCTCGATAAAGTCGATTAATTAGGGTACAATTGTATCCCTTCGGAATCATACACGCATCTTTTGATGCATACGGTTCAAAAAAATCTCAAAAGCAAAAAAGAATCAATGTATGGATTCCAGACCTCAAAAAAAGATTTTATTCCTGAAAAAAGACGAGTTTTATTGCTTTTTTTTTTCTTATAATTCTAATAAATAAATAAAAAGTTACTAAATTTATTGAATTAACTTCTCATTGATATATTGTTTCATCAACCAACCCCGATGATATTTTCTTGTTCCTGAGTGAGTCTCTTTTATCTTTTTAGGTTTATGCTCTACTCTGGGTCAAGATTGACTCGATTTTGATTTGCACATATAGGACAAATATTGTTATTACCATTTTCTTTTTTATGACTTTCTGCTTATTTTTTCAATTTGGTTTATACGTTCTACCAAATTTTGATTAATAGTTTGAAAACAACCCACAGATATTCCACATAGGAATCATTTAGGATCGAACTAGGAATCGTAGATATATTACTAATTGAGTTGGGTTTTTCTAAACAGAGCCTGAATAATTTATATAATTTTTTTTTTTAGTTCAATCAAGCCAACCATAAATCATTGTAATTGAGAATAATAAATAGTAATATGGATCCTCTCAAAAAAGATCAAATTTAACTTCACGCTCCAAAATTTTTATTATTTAATGACTCCTTCTTGGGCGAAACGGAGGATATCTCAATTGAGGAGAGAACGGGTAAATCCCATATGACCCAGTATATCTGACAAGTCGCACTATACGTCGACCCAAGATGCATCTCTCTCTCCAGGACTTCGGAAAGGTACTTTTGGAACACCAATAGGCATTTGGCTTAAAGAAAAAATTAAGTAATATATTTCACTTTGATGTAAAAACGTAAGAATATTATTTTTTTATTTCTAATTTTTAAATATTAGCTTTTATCGGATTTCTTTTTTGCATAGATTACAAAAAGTTAGAAAGAAAAGAGAAGAAATAAAGTAAAACCCATTGCATATTGATACTTATCGAGTATAGAATAACTCTGCTTCTTTTTGTTCCTATGAACAGAATTATTCCGTAGAATAGAAAAAGAATAACTATTAACTCCCATTCTTAAATAATTTCGAATTTACTGAATAGCGAGGATCAATAGGATATTCATAGTAGAGTCTTTTCTAATGCAATAAAGTTACGTAGTGTTTATCTATTTTTGATAAATTATCTTTGATATTTGATAAAGGGGAATTTCTATGGGTTTGCCTTGGTATCGTGTTCATACTGTTGTATTGAATGATCCTGGCCGATTGCTTTCTGTTCATATAATGCATACGGCTTTGGTTGCTGGTTGGGCTGGTTCGATGGCTCTCTATGAATTAGCAGTTTTTGATCCTTCTGATCCTGTTCTTGATCCAATGTGGAGACAGGGTATGTTCGTTATACCCTTCATGACTCGTTTAGGAATAACCAATTCGTGGGGCGGTTGGAGTATTACAGGTGGAGCTGTAACGAATCCGGGTATTTGGAGTTATGAAGGTGTAGCTGGGGCACATATTATGTTTTCTGGTTTATGCTTTTTGGCAGCTATCTGGCATTGGGTGTATTGGGATCTTGAAATTTTTGTTGATGAACGTACAGGAAAACCTTCTTTGGATTTACCCAAGATCTTTGGAATTCATTTATTTCTTTCAGGAGTGGCTTGCTTTGGGTTTGGTGCATTTCATATAACAGGTTTGTACGGTCCTGGAATATGGGTGTCCGATCCTTATGGACTAACTGGAAAAGTACAACCTGTAAGTCCTGCATGGGGCGTAGAAGGTTTTGATCCTTTTATTCCGGGAGGAATAGCCTCTCATCATATTGCAGCAGGTACATTGGGCATATTAGCAGGTCTATTCCATTTGAGTGTCCGCCCGCCACAACGTCTATACAAAGGGTTGCGTATGGGAAATATTGAAACTGTACTTTCCAGTAGTATAGCTGCTGTCTTTTTTTCAGCTTTTGTTGTTACTGGAACTATGTGGTATGGTTCCGCAACTACTCCGATTGAATTATTTGGGCCCACTCGTTACCAGTGGGATCAGGGATACTTTCAGCAAGAGATATATCGAAGAATTAGTACGGGGCTGGCAGAAAATCAAAGTTTAGCAGAAGCCTGGTCGAAAATTCCTGAAAAATTAGTTTTTTATGATTACATCGGAAATAATCCGGCGAAGGGAGGGTTATTCAGGGCGGGCTCGATGGATAACGGGGATGGAATAGCAGTTGGATGGTTAGGGCATCCCATCTTTAGAGATAAGAGTGGTCGTGAACTTTTTGTACGTCGTATGCCTACCTTTTTTGAAACATTTCCCGTTGTTTTGGTAGATGGTGACGGGATTGTTCGAGCGGATGTTCCTTTTCGAAGGGCAGAGTCAAAGTATAGTGTTGAGCAAGTTGGTGTAACTGTTGAGTTCTACGGCGGTGAACTTAACGGAGTCAGTTATAGCGATTCTACTACTGTAAAAAAATATGCTAGACGTGCTCAATTGGGTGAAATTTTTGAATTAGATCGTGCTACATTGAAATCCGATGGTGTTTTTCGTAGCAGTCCAAGGGGTTGGTTTACTTTTGGACATGCTTCATTTGCTTTGCTCTTCTTCTTCGGACACATTTGGCATGGTGCTAGAACCCTGTTCAGAGATGTTTTTGCTGGTATTGATCCGGATTTGGATGCTCAAGTTGAATTTGGAGCATTCCAAAAACTTGGAGATCCAACTACAAGAAGACAGGTAGTCTGATATAACACTGCTTTGGTTTCTTTCGTCTCTATTTTATTTGGAATTTTTCTTAGGGGTCAAAGAAACCTTGATTACTACTTTTTTGCTCGTGTTACTTTTTTCGCTAGATGGTCCCCCACAAATACACAAATAAAGGGGAACAAACAGATATGAAAGCTATAATTGTAAACTGTGATCAAATCTATGGAAGCACTAGTTTATACATTCCTCTTAGTGTCGACTTTAGGAATCATTTTTTTTGCTATCTTTTTTCGAGAACCGCCTAAAGTTACAACTAAAAAGATAAAATGATTTTTCAGTACCTCAATTGACGTAATGAGCCTCGCAATGTTTTGAGGCTCATTACGTCAACTAGTCCCCATGTTCTTCAAATGGATCTCTTAGTTGTTGAGAAGGTTGCCCAAAAGCGGTATATAAGGCATACCCTGTAAAACTTACAAGTAAACCAGATAAAAAGATGGTTACTAGGGTTGCTGTTTCCATTCTTATAAAATTTCAAAACTTCAATGGATCCATAATAAGATCGTTTATTTACAACTACAATGGAATGGTATACAAAGTCAACAGATCTCATCAATGAATACAATAGGATTTATGACTACACAAACTGTTGAGAACGGTGTTTCAAAGCGAACGTCTGCAGGGGCTTTATTAAAACCCTTGAATTCAGAATATGGTAAAGTAGCCCCTGGGTGGGGAACAACTCCTTTGATGGGCGTCGCAATGGCTCTTTTTGCTATCTTTCTATCTATAATTTTGGAGATTTATAATTCTTCCGTTCTATTGGATGGAATTTCAATGAATTAGGTCATAAGAATTGTAAAGTTATACAATAGAAATCGCTTTGAGCTCGTATTTTGAGCCCATTATACTTTGTTTTGGGAGTTTGACTGCGGAATTTTTTTGTTTTTGTATTTCCGAGATATGAGTGTGTGACTTGTTATAATTGATCCTATTGATAGTACAGAGTGTGGCTCTGTCATCTTCATAGAGATGGGTCTCCTTCGTCGGATATTTATTCTAGTATCTGGAACACGGAATATATGAAATCAATTAAAAAATATTTGAACTATGATTCATACCTAATGTTCAGATCTCCTATCTGGATTCCAAAAAATTTTATGAAATTTTTTAAATTTGAGTCATTCTATCTATTTATGGAATGGGTGATAATTGAAGGGTTCTTACTCAGGAAATCCTTACTTAACTTATATTTTTTTATTGAATCATCGAGGTTCTAGTATGAATCTGAAGTTTTAATCAATTCATAGGTTTCTTAACAAGAGAATTCCTATCAATACAATAAAAAATATGAAAATCCACATTATACACAAAAACAAATTCAAAACGAAATAGGAAAAGAGTGGATTCAAGAGGCACATAAGGATTAACATAAAGACGACTTAGCCAACTTGAAATTTTGGTAGTATCGTCGCAAGCAACGAAGAGCTTTCGGATTTTTCTTATTTACTAAAGTCAGAAAAGATTGAATCTTTTATTTAAAATAAAAAGGTTTCAAACTTACATTATATATCCGTTGCAATTAGGATTTGGGTGTTTTTGCTTGAGCTGTGTGAGATGAAAGTTTCATATACGGTTCTCGGAGGGGGAGTTCCGCCTATCTCAATAAAGTCTATGATTGGTTCGAAGAACGTTTAGAGATTCAGGCGATTGCAGATGATATAACTAGTAAATATGTTCCTCCACACGTCAATATATTTTATTGTTTAGGGGGTATTACGCTTACGTGTTTTTTAGTACAAGTCGCTACAGGATTTGCTATGACTTTTTATTACCGTCCGACAGTTACTGAGGCTTTTGCTTCTGTTCAATACATAATGACTGAAGCGAATTTTGGTTGGTTAATTCGATCAGTTCATAGATGGTCGGCAAGTATGATGGTCCTAATGATGATTCTTCATGTATTTCGTGTGTATCTTACCGGTGGATTTAAAAAACCTCGTGAATTAACTTGGGTTACGGGTGTGGTTCTCGCTGTATTGACCGCATCTTTTGGCGTAACCGGTTATTCCTTACCTTGGGACCAAATCGGTTATTGGGCAGTGAAAATTGTAACAGGTGTACCCGAAGCAATTCCTATAATAGGATCGCCTTTGGTAGAATTATTGCGTGGAAGTGCTAGTGTGGGACAATCTACTTTGACTCGTTTTTATAGTTTACACACTTTTGTCTTGCCCCTTCTTACTGCCGTATTTATGTTAATGCATTTTCCAATGATACGTAAACAAGGTATTTCTGGTCCTTTATAGATTTATAGAAAAAATATTTGATAGAAATTTGGAATGAATCATTGATCCATTTATCGCTTGAGGGAGTACTATTTCATTGCTATAAATATGTATTATTGAGAATAATAAGACATGTCTTTTGATCTTTCCCCTTCAACTATTCTTGTCAAAAAAATCAAATAATTGAGACTAAAATAGTTAGGGAGTTGAAGAGAATTATCTGAGGAGAAAATGAATTATGGGAGTGGGTGACTTGAACTATTAATTAGTCTGTGTAGATATATGTCTGCTACATTGTCATTGGCATTTACAACTAAATGTGTCTTTGCTCCAACCTTGTCGTAAGTTCTATACAGAGGATAGGCTGGTTCGCTAAAAGAGAATGCTTTATATGATCAGATCCAAATCGTGTTGTACATGAGCAGGCTCCATAAGATCCATTATATTATACTAGAAAATACGAGAAATAACCGAAATAGTATTTTTTTTGTTATCTTATTCTTTTCTATTAACTAATAGAATAGTAGGTAAATGCATTCATTTCCTATGCATTGACTTG